AGAAGTAACAGGTAGGGATGACAGGATTTGAACCCGTGACATTTTGTACCCAAAACAAACGCGCTACCAAGCTGCGCTACATCCCTTTCTTTCAATTGGTCTACATTGTCATTGTAGAGAATCCCCATCTTGTTTTCAAAAACCTTATTTTCCATTCCTATTAATCTAGGAACATAGACAATTTTTCTTGATATTTATTTTATTTCTTTGAACTCATATCTACGAGAAAATCTCGTATGAATATAATATTATTCATAGAATATAACATATATTCTCTTATTATAATAAGATGCTTATATACATAGGAATATCAAAAAAACTGATCGTAAAAAAGAACGAGGGAATACTGGGGGGAGGGGAAGAAAGGTACTTTTTTATTCTCTTAAATCAATCATGGAAATTAGGAATCCCGTGTAAAATACAAAGGAATCTCAAATACTTCCATATCCGATATGTATTACCATTAGATATTTTAATAAAACATTAAAACATAAAGAAGGAGGATTAAAAATGCGAGATCTAAAAACCTATCTTTCCGTGGCACCGGTACTAAGTACTCTCTGGTTCGGGTCTTTAGCGGGTTTGTTGATAGAGATCAATCGTTTATTCCCAGATGCGTTGACATTTCCTTTTTTTTTCATACTAGTTTAGTTAGTAACATGGGAAGGGGTGAAGAAGATTAGAGATATAATCAAAAAATCTATGACTAATCCCTTCCCCTCTTTTTTGAATTATCAAAAATTCAATTAGATACTTAGAGACAAAATAAAGAAAGGAGGAAAGATAGAAAAAAAAATGAATTCAACCTCGGCTAAATTTGAGCTCATCGTTCAATTCGATTTCTAAAAAATAGAGTGAGAACAGAAAGGGGTCTATGAAAAAACTGGAATACAAGATAGGAAAGTGAAATAGTGTACTATATACTATACTTCGAATCGAATTCAATATAGCTAAATTCAATAGAGTTTTAATTCCTTCTTCCACTTAAACTTGAAAAATGAATTCTAAATTCTATTTAATATTTCTTACTCTATTATATTGTATTGTGATTGGAACGAAATCTTTCATAATTTCAACTTAGCAACTTTTTTTATTTATTTTTCTTTTTGCTAGTTACTTCAAGAGTAGCAAATAAGAAGAGTTGATTGAATCAAAAACTCAAACTAAAGGAGGGTCATGGCCAAGGGAAAAGATGCTCGAGTAACAGTTATTTTGGAATGTAGCAATTGTCTTCGAAACGGACTTAATAAGGAATCAAGAGGGATTTCCAGATATATTACTCAAAAGAATCGACACAATACGCCGAGTCGCTTGGAATTGAGAAAATTCTGTCCCTATTGTTACAAACATACGATTCACGGGGAGATAAAGAAATAAACCAACTCCAAGTTATTTTTATTTGTGTATCACTCTTATATCAGGAACAAAAAAAGGACATATTCTCTATTCGAGAGACCCTATTATTCTAGATTTTAATAGTTTAGTTAACAGAATTTAATTAACTCAAAATCAAAAAAAAACCAATCTTTTTTTTTTTTAATTCAAAATTATTTTGGATCGGATTGAAATAGTATTTTCGAGATAAGGAATAAACAAAGTATGGAAAAATCCAAGCGACTCTTTCGGAAATCAAAACGATCTTTTCGTAGGCGTTTGCCCCCGATCCAATCGGGGGATCGAATTGATTATAGAAACATGAGTTTAATTAGTCGATTTATTAGTGAACAAGGAAAAATATTATCTAGACGGGTGAATAGATTGACCTTAAAACAACAACGATTAATTACTATTGCTATAAAACAAGCTCGTATTTTATCTTTATTACCCTTTCTTAATAATGATAAACAATTTGAAAGAAGCGAATCGACTGCCAGAGCTAATGGTCTTAGAATCCGGAATAAATAAAAAAAGTAGGCTTACTTTCCTCTTCAATTTGAATCCAAATTCAAATTCGACAACTGAAATAGAGTTTGATGTTTTATTCGAAGAATTCGAGAATCCAATCTAATCTTGATTGGATTTCTCCTACTTATCGTAAAAAAAAACAAGAATCGGCAAAGAAGCAATCTTTTTGTATTGGATATTTATTGGATGTGTTTGGTTGCTCATTTCATTTTGAGCGACTTTATCTTTATCATACTAATTTTTATTCTACTTTCCCGGAGTTCATTCTCTTGAAAATGGCATTTTCAATAGTCGAACTTACAATTCCAATTTTTCCTTAAAATTGAAGAATTTTTTTATTTATTTTTGATCGAATTAGAAATCATATAAAGACAATTCCAATTTAATATAGCTATTTGTGCAACTATTTTACGATTAAAAAGCAACCGGTTCTTGTCCAGATTGTGTAGAAAATGACTATAACTATAGGATACAAAATTCTTACGAATTACTGCATTTATCCGAGCGATCCACAAACGACGAAAATCTCTCTTTCGCTTATCTCTATCTCGATGAGACGAAACCAAAGCTCTGATTTTCTGTTGGATAATTGTTCGAGTAAGTCTCGAATGAGCTCCACGAAAGCTTGACGCAAATAAACGAATTTTTGTTCGACGTCTACGAGCTATATATCCTCGTGTAATTCTGGTCATTGAATAAATGAAACCTTAATGAATAACTAATGGATTTCCTTTCTTTCAGTTATTCTTTTCCAATTTACTAGTTTAGTAATAACAACACGCATTCTTCCAATGTATAAAATAAGAATTCCAATGGCTTTTGCTACTATAACCTTCCCACCCACGATTTATTTATTCCTATTTATTCCTATTCATTTCTATTTATTTGAATTTCTTTTAATAGAATATTTTTTCTATTTTCGTTTTTTGATACCTAGTATCGATACAATTTATTATTTTGAGTTGAATGCCTATATATATAAAAGGGAAATCGTGGGTTCCATCGTTTCTATGGTTCTTTCTAAAACGGTGAGGTCCTCTCTATACACCGGAGTCCTTTACTTCGACTTCATTTAATGAATATTATTGCTAACTTGTACAGTTCACATTCTTTTGCTCTACCCATGATCTAGTAAAAAGTCTTTCACAATGAGATCTACTTATACAGTAACGATATTTAATTATGAAGATTTGCTGGGGTAGCTGACCCTCTTAGTCCGTTTTTCATAGTCAAATTGGGTTTTCAAAATAATAGTTGCTCGCTTAATGGATAAACATTCGTTACCAATGAGGAATTTTTTATCATCTTCAATTTTGAAAATGGAGTGAATTCAATTTGCACCAATGCAAACCATAAATTTCATTTCCAATGGAAGAATCCAATAGATCTTTTTTAGTTTGATATAGTGAACGTACATACTTCTTTCTTCGATTTCCCCCTTTTCTTCTATTTTAATTTAAATTAAAAAATAGTACTGATCTTTGATACTGGAAAAGGGGGTTCCTTCTTTCTATTAGAAATGATCTGAACGAGTCGCGCATACACCCTAGTACATGTTCCTCGTCGCTGAGGGCATCCCCCAAGAGCGGGGGATTTCGTGACATTTCGGATTGGCTGTCTTGTGTTTCTAATAAGTTGTTTAATAGTTGGCATGTTGAATCGGATCCATAATGAATGGGTTGGTTTAGATTGATCCTAACCGGCTAATTATGAATTACTTTCCCATGGAATGGATGAATAAGATATTATTGAATCCGGTAATAACTAAATAAAGAAATCAAAATTGTCGATTTATTTAAACTTATTCCCCCTACTGCAATTTTGATGCTATTTTGATTTCTTATTCAACTGCTACAAGATCAACAATTCCATGAGCTTGGGCTTCCGTTGCTGACATAAAAACATCCCTTTCCATATCTTCGGATACAACCCATAAGGGTTTGTCCGTTCTTTGTACATAAACCCTTGTAATGGTTTCTCGCAATTTGAGTAGTTCTTCTGCTTCTAGGATAAATTCTCCCGTTTGTGCCTCATAAAAAGAACTCGCAGGTTGATGTATCATTACCCTGATGATGGAATAAAAGGTTCTTCTATCTCGATTATGAGATGGAAAGAGATAAAGAAAAAAAGAAAGTATAGAACAACCGTACGGGCATCCTTTAGGCATTGCATACGGCTCTAGAATGGAATTCAGTTTGAGTTTGACCTTCCATCAAAGAATCATCAATTTAAAAGATAGAAAATATATAGAAATTATAAGGTTTATCGGATTGACATCGTCAAACGATCCAATTACCATCCTTCCTTTCCGATTTCAGAGTAGTTACAAAAATACTATGATGGCTCCGTTGCTTTATATATTTATCTCCTCTGCAGCAATCCCAAAGTTTTGATTTCTTTTAGTTTTACTCGTTTAAAAGTATATTCATAAGTATATCGATAAATATAAATATCGGAATTTTTAAAAAGTCTTCGGTGGGAAGATAAAAAAAAGGTTTGTGACGCTAAAATGGGGTCCCGACAATAGCGAAGATAAAATGGGGAAGACCCTTCCTACTAATTTCATACTACTCTTTCGATATATAATCGAATGTTTTGAAAAAAAAATTCGTATATCGAATTCGATGTGCCATGCTATTATTACTTAATTTTCCTAATTTCATGCATAGTCTTTTTTTCGTAAAAAATTCATTGGCGCCAAGCGTGAGGGAATGCTAGACGTTTGGTAATCTCTCCACCGACGAGTATAAAAGATCCCATTGAAGCCGCTAATCCCATGCATATTGTATGCACATCAGGTTGAACAAATTGCATAGTATCATAAATAGCGACCCCCGGGATTACCCATCCGCCAGGAGAGTTTATAAACAAATACAAATCCTTGTTATCATTCTCTATACTCAAATAAACCATAAGACCAATCAGTTGATTCGAGATCTCGCTATCAACTGATTGGCCTAAAAAAAGTAATCTTTCTCGATAAAGTCGGTTGATTAGGATCAAATTTGTATCCCGTAAGAGCCGTACATGCACCTTTTGATGCATACGGTTCAACAAAAATTGAGAAAAAACGACTCAATGTGTAGATTCCAGCCCTCTTTCTTTTTAAAAATTCTTTTTAAAAAGAAACTATTTATATATATATTTATAACTATTTATATATATATTTATTTATATATATATTATTTATTTAGTTTAGTTTTGAGAGCGGTTTCTTAATTCTAAGAAATTCGAAAATTTCGTATATTAATGAAACGAATTTTCTTCATTTTTTCAAAAACGAAATGAGTTCGTTTTGTGCCCCTTCCCTCTCAAAAAAAAATACATTAAGATTAAACATATCGAATTAACTTATCATTGATGCATTGCTTCTTCGCGATTTCATTTTAATCACGATGTTCTTTTCTTGTTCCTGAAAAGGTCTTTTCAATTCTTTTAGGTTTATGCTCTACTCCGAGTAAAAATCTGCCCAATTTTGATTTGCACATATAGGACAAATGTCAATAATATTACGTCTTTTTTTTACAACTTCATTTTTTTTTTTTCAATTGATTTCATATCTTCTATCAATGCAAAATATTAAACATGTATTTATTTCTTTCCTCGCTGGATTCGTTTAAAGTGAAAAGTTTGAGATTACTATTACTCTCAAATATATTGAATATTATTCAATAATAATCTTTTATTATCCATGGGTATACGTAGTAATAAATAAATAAAAAAATAAATTCAAAATGTTTTTTTCGAAAGGGAGCCTTAATACTTTACTTATGAAAACTTCATTTTATTTTAGTGTTCAAAAAAATTCAACCATAAATTATTCTAATTGCTAATATGAATTTGAATATCCCTCAAATCGAATTCCATTTCACGTTCCAAATTATTGGTAATTCAATCTTTTTTGGCCGAAACATAGGATATCTCAATCAGGGGAGAGAACGGGGGAAATCCCATATGACCCAATATATCTGACAAGTCGCACTATACGTCAACCCAAGAGGCATCTTCCTCTCCAGGACTTCGAAAAGGTACTTTTGGAACACCAATAGGCATAAAATGAAAGAAAAAAGAATTAAGTACTATATTGGACTTTGATATGGAAGCGTAACAATGCGTTTATTGGCTTAATAATATTGTCTTTTATCATATTTGAGTCATAAATCGATCAAAATGTTTACGATTCCGAATAGTTCTTTTGAATGATTCCTAAATAATGATTCCTAAATATAGATGCATTTGTTGATCGAAAATGGGATTAACCCCATTGCGTATTGTTCCTTATCGGGTATAGAATAGATCTGCTTCTCTTTCTTACTAGGAACCAAATTGTTCCGTTTTTACTAAAAAAAAAGAATAGAACAAATATTACTCCTTTCTTGAAGATAATTCAAAAAAGGGGAGGTTCATAGCATAGTTTTTGCTAATGCAATAAAGTTACATAGTGTCTATTTTTCGTTGATAAAGAGGTATTTCCATGGGTTTACCTTGGTATCGTGTTCATACCGTCGTATTGAATGATCCCGGTCGTTTGCTTTCTGTCCATATAATGCATACAGCCTTAGTTGCTGGTTGGGCTGGTTCGATGGCTCTATATGAATTAGCAGTTTTTGATCCCTCTGATCCCGTTCTTGATCCAATGTGGAGACAAGGTATGTTCGTTATACCGTTTATGACTCGTTTAGGAATAACCAATTCATGGGGCGGTTGGAGTATTACAGGGGGAACTATAACGAATCCGGGTATTTGGAGTTACGAAGGTGTGGCCGGTGCACATATTGTGTTTTCTGGATTGTGCTTCTTAGCGGCTATCTGGCATTGGGTGTATTGGGATTTAGAAATATTTTGTGATGAACGTACAGGAAAACCCTCTTTGGATTTGCCCAAGATTTTTGGAATTCATTTATTTCTTTCAGGGTTGGCTTGTTTTGGTTTTGGCGCATTTCATGTAACAGGATTGTACGGTCCTGGAATATGGGTGTCCGATCCTTATGGACTAACCGGAAAGGTACAACCTGTAAATCCAGTGTGGGGGGTAGAAGGTTTTGATCCTTTTATTCCGGGAGGAATAGCTTCTCATCATATTGCAGCGGGCACTTTAGGCATATTAGCAGGCCTATTTCATCTTAGTGTCCGTCCACCCCAACGTCTGTATAAAGGATTACGTATGGGAAATATTGAAACCGTGCTTTCCAGTAGTATCGCTGCTGTCTTTTTTGCCGCTTTTGTTGTTGCGGGAACTATGTGGTATGGTTCAGCAACTACCCCTATCGAATTATTTGGTCCCACCCGGTATCAATGGGATCAGGGATATTTCCAGCAAGAAATATATCGAAGAGTTGGCGTTGGATTAGCTCAAAATCAAAGTTTATCAGAAGCTTGGTCTAAAATTCCCGAAAAATTCGCTTTTTATGATTACATCGGGAATAATCCGGCAAAAGGGGGGTTGTTCAGAGCAGGATCAATGGACAACGGGGATGGAATAGCTGTTGGTTGGTTAGGGCATCCTATTTTTAGAGATAAAGAAGGGCGTGAACTTTTTGTACGCCGTATGCCTACTTTTTTTGAAACATTTCCGGTTGTTTTGGTAGACGGAGA